ATGCCAAAATATCAAGTCAGCTCATTCGTCTTTATGTTGATAGTTACAGGCCTCTTGAATCTTCTTTGTCCCTATTTTTATTTATTTGAGTTATTTTCTTTTTTTATTTTTGTCTAATTCGGATTTCTTTTTGTTTATTATTGATAGGAATTCTCTTGTTGAGACCCTATGAATCGATTGAAACCGAAGATTCATACTAGAACCACGATGATTGAATAAAGCCTCCAGGCTAAGCCCAAAGGTTCTCTGAGTAAGAACCTTTGATCATCACTTATTCAATTAATAAATTATTCAATTAATAAATGAAATGACGAAAAATTCGGAGAAACATTTGATTTGTCCGTTGGTCAAAATAAACATAAACAGAATTTTTAAGGAAAAAAACCTTCGATTTATAAATATAAATTTAATTATAAAAATCTTTGAAATTGTTTTTTAGTCCAGTCGCGAGGTCTGAATAGTAGGTATGAATCATAGTTCAAATATCTTGATCTATTCCACATATTCCGTGCTCCAGATACAAAAATGAATATCCGACGAAGCAGAACTCATCTCTCTCAAGATGACAGACCCATTCTCTGTACTATCAATAGGATCAATTATAACAAGTCACACACTCATATTCCGGAAATACAGAAACAAAGGAATTCCACGGTCGAACTGCCAGAATGGCCTAGAAATCCACGTCCTGAGTGATTCATTTTGGATTGAAAAGCCAGAACTTCATGATTTTTATGGATCTAATTCATTGAAATTCCATCCAGCAAAACGGAAGAATTATAAATCTCCAAAATAATAGATAGGAATACCGCAAATAGAGCCATTGCGATCCCCATCAAAGGGGTAGTTCCCCACCCAGGAGCTACTTTCCCATATTCCGAATTCAAAGGTTTCAATAAATTCCCTACAGTAGTTCGTCTTGGACCAGATCTAGAACTACCCTCAACGGTTTGTGTAGCCATAAATCCTATTGCATTGGTTGAGATCGGTTGACTTTGTATACGATTCCGTTGTAAATAAACGATCTTATCATAGATCCATTGTGGTCTTGAAATTTTATAATAATGGAAACAGCAACCCTAGTCGCCATCTTTATATCTGGTTTACTTGTAAGTTTTACTGGGTATGCCTTATATACCGCTTTTGGGCAACCCTCTCAACAACTAAGAGATCCATTCGAGGAACACGGGGACTAGTTGAAGTAAAGTAATGAGCCTCCCAATATGGGAGGCTCATTACTTTACTTCAACTTAAATAATGTAAGATTGAAAAATCATTTCTTAGTCGGAACCTTAGGAGGCTCTCGAAAAAAAATAGCGAAAAAAATTATTCCTAAAGTCGAGACTAAGAGGAATGTATAAACCAATGCTTCCATAAATTTGATCGTGGTTTACAATTATAGCTTCCACACCTGTTCATTTGGGATCATCTCCCAGATTAAGAAAGGACAAGAGTCAAAGAAAGGGCGGTGATTCAAATCAAGATTTCTCTGGTACTCTATGTCAAAGTTAAATCACAAAAATACAATTGAGGCGAAAGATACAAGAGCAGTGTTGTATCAGACTCCTTGTCTCCTTGTAGTTGGATCTCCAAGTTTTTGGAATGCTCCAAATTCCACTTGAGCATCCAAATCTGGGTCAATACCAGCAAAAACATCTCTGAACAAAGTTCTAGCACCATGCCAAATGTGTCCGAAAAAGAAGAGCAAAGCAAACGAAGCATGTCCAAAAGTGAACCAACCCCTTGGGCTGCTACGAAAAACACCATCAGATTTCAAAGTAGCACGATCTAATTCAAAAATTTCACCCAATTGAGCACGTCTAGCATATTTTTTCACAGTAGCAGGATCACTATAACTGACTCCATCAAGTTCGCCACCATAGAACTCAACAGTTACTCCTACTTGTTCGACACTATACTTCGATTCTGCCCTTCTAAAAGGAACATCGGCTCTTACAATTCCGTCTCCGTCTACCAAAACTACTGGAAATGTTTCAAAAAAAGTCGGCATACGACGTACAAAAAGCTCGCGCCCGTCTTTATCTCTAAAGACGGGATGTCCTAACCATCCAACGGCTATTCCATCCCCGTTGTCCATCGAGCCCGCTCTAAATAATCCTCCTTTTGCTGGATTATTGCCAATGTAATCATAAAAAGCTAATTTTTCGGGAATTTTAGACCAAGCTTCTGATAAACTCTGATTTTCGGATAGTCCGGCACCAACCCTTCGATATATTTCTTGCTGGAAGTATCCTTGATCCCATTGATAACGAGTGGGACCAAATAATTCGATCGGGGTAGTTGCTGAGCCATACCACATAGTTCCAGCAACAACAAAAGCTGCAAAAAAGACAGCAGCGATACTACTGGAAAGGACAGTTTCAATATTACCCATACGTAATCCTTTGTATAGGCGTTGGGGCGGGCGGACACTAAGGTGGAATAGACCCGCCAATATCCCCAAGGTACCTGCTGCAATATGATGAGAGGCTATTCCTCCCGGAACAAAAGGATCAAAACCTTCTACCCCCCATGCAGGATTTACGGATTGTACTTTTCCAGTTAGTCCATAAGGATCAGACACCCATATTCCAGGACCATACAAGCCTGTTACATGAAATGCACCAAACCCAAAGCAAGCTAACCCTGAGAGAAATAAATGAATTCCAAAGATCTTGGGCAAATCCAAAGAAGGTTTTCCTGTACGTTCATCGCAGAATATTTCGAGATCCCAATATACCCAATGCCAGATAGCTGCCAAGAAGCACAAACCTGAAAAAACAATATGTGCCCCGGCCACACCTTCGTAACTCCAAATACCCGGATTCGTTATAGTCCCTCCTGTGATACTCCAACCGCCCCATGAATTGGTTATTCCTAAACGAGTCATGAAGGGTATAACGAACATACCTTGTCTCCACATTGGATCAAGAACGGGGTCAGAGGGATCAAAAACTGCTAATTCGTATAGAGCCATTGAACCGGCCCAACCAGAAACGAGAGCTGTATGCATTATATGTACAGCAAGCAAACGACCGGGATCATTCAATACGACGGTATGAACACGATACCAAGGCAAACCCATGGAAATACCCCTTTATCAAAGAAAAATAGACACCATGTAACTTTATCGCATTAGAAAAGAAAGACTATGCTATGGACCTCTCCCTTTCAGTGGATTATTTCGGAGCAAGGGTTAATATTTATTTAATTCCATTTCGTTGCTAATAATGGAACAATTCTGTTCGTAGGAACAAAGATAAGCAGATCTATTCTATACCCGATAAGTACCAATACGCAATGGGGATTGGTCCCATTTTCTATGAGCGAATACCTAGATACTTGTTCATCATTCGAACAGCCCGACCCATTCGTAATAATTTTCCTTTATTCGTTTAGTCTTACTCTATGAACTTTCCAATCTAGGGATAAAATACGACATTACGTTTTCACATCAAAGTCAAATATAGTATTTAACTCCCCTTTCTTTCAGTTGATGCCTATTGGTGTTCCAAAAGTACCTTTTCGGAGTCCTGGAGAGGAAGATGCGGTTTGGGTTGACGTATAGTGCGGCTTGTCAGACATATTGGGTCATATGGGATTTCCCCGTTCTCTCCCCCGATCGAGATACCCTCTGTTTCGCCCAAAAAAGATTGCTTGAACCATCAATAAATAATTTGGAGCGTGAAGTGCAATTAGATCCGTTTTTGAGGGGGTAGAAATAAATATTATCAAGTATAAAAATTTATGGTTGCCTTGGTTGGACCGATAAAATGAAGTATCCAGGCTCCGTTCAAAAAATACCCAATTGGTTAATATATGTATGATTACCACTTGTATCATAAGTGATTACTTTATAGGATATGAGTGATCTCAAACTGCCAATCAATGAAATAATATGATGACTACATCGAATATTTGTTGTAAGAAAGGCATGAAATGAATTGAAAAAAGTCGTACAAAAAAGCGGTATTGGGATCATTTGTCCTATATGTGCAAATGGAAATCGGGCGGATCTTTACCCGGAGTAGAGCATAAACCTAAAATAATTGAGTAGGCCCGTTCAGGAACAAGAAAATTACATCGTAATTTGGGTTGGATTTCGATGAAACAATACATCAATGAGAGGTTAATTCGATAAGTTTAGTGGATTCTTTTCTTTTTTTTTTTATTTTTACGGAGAGACGCGAAAAAAATCATCTTTCTTAAAAAATATACAAGAAAAGCCCCTTCCATTAGGAGGTAGAAAAGTCCTACTATAAAAAAGAAGGCGGGCTGGAATCAACACATTGATTCGTTTTTTCACAATTTTTTTGAACCGTATGCATCCAAAGGTGCGTGTACGGTTCCTAAGGGATAAAATTTTGTCCTAATCAACCGACTTCATCGAGAAAGATTACTTTTTTTAGGCCAAGAGGTTGATAGCGAGATCTCAAACCAACTTATTGGACTTATGGTATATCTCAGCATAGAGGATGAGATCAGGGATCTTTATTTGTTTATAAACTCTCCCGGCGGATGGGTAATACCCGGAGTAGCCATTTATGATACTATGCAATTTGTGCCACCAGATGTACATACAATATGCATGGGATTAGCCGCTTCAATGGGATCTTTCATCCTGGTTGGAGGAGAAATTACCAAACGTATAGCATTCCCTCACGCTTGGCGCCAATGAGTTTTTATTTGAGAGAAAAAAGAAGACTATGCCTTCGCGATATGTAATATGAATATTAAGTAATAATAGCATGGCACTTCGAGTTCGATATGAACAAACCATTATTGTTTTTTCATAACATGAGATTATGTATCGGGCGAGTAATATGAGACAAAAGGTATTTCCGATTTGATCTTATCTATCCGGGGTTCATTTCAGCGTCACAAACTTTTTTGTTTTCACACCAGAAGTCTCTTTCCAATATTTATGTTATGAAAGAGTACTAAAATGAAAAAAAAAAACAAGATCATTTTTTTACTTATTTGTTTGATCGGATCAAAAAGAAACTTTGGGATTGCTGAATCACATACGAGATAAATTAAAAATATAGAAAGCAACGGAACCATCATAGTATTTTTTAACTCCTCTGAAAAGAAGGGTGGTAAATGGATCACTTTTCCATTTGGGTCTGATATATCCTATTTCTCTTTTTGCTCGACGGAAAGGAAAAGTAAATTCCATTGTGGAGCCGTATGCAATGCACAAAAAATGCCTGTACGGTTGTTCAATTATAATATATTCTTATTTTTTTTGATTCTTTATCTCTTTCCTTCGTCCGATCATACGAGATCTAGAAACCATTCATTATGTTATATCATCAGGGTAATGATCCACCAACCTGCTAGTTCTTTTTATGAGGCTCAAACGGGAGAATTTGTCCTAGAAGCGGAAGAACTGCTGAAACTCCGCGAAACCCTCACAAGGGTTTATGTACAAAGAACGGGCAACCCCTTATGGGTTGTATCCGAAGACATGGAAAGGGATGTTTTTATGTCAGCAACAGAAGCCCAAGCTCATGGAATTGTTGATCTTGTAGCGGTCGAAAATGCCGGGGATTTCACGTAAATCCGTGATTTCATTTTGAACCAAACCATAATTTGGATGAACCTAAATTTCATGTTTTTTCTGCTCTGCTTACCGGGGTAAATTTCAATTAAATTGAATTTAAATAGGGTAAAAAAAAAAATGGAAATAATTCAATTCATAATCATCTGGTTAGGATTGATCTAAACCGGCCCATTTTTTTTATATACGATTTAGCATGCCAACTATTAAACAACTTATTAGAAACACAAGACAGCCAATAAAAAATGTAACAAAATCCCCCGCTCTTCGGGGATGTCCTCAGCGTCGAGGAACGTGTACTAGGGTGTATGTGCGACTCGTTCAGATCATGAGCTGGAAAAAAAGAAAGGAACATTTTTTCCAGTATCAATGACCCGTACCAATGAATAGGATGGAAAAATTCCATTCAATATAATATATAAATCTAAAAAACCTCCATTGTGTATGAAATTTATGGTTTCTATTGGTGCAAATCCAATCACTTCAATGGGAGATGAGAAGCAATTCCCCATTGGTAACAAATGGTTATCCATTAAGCGGGGGAAATAGTATTTAAGATAAGAAGCAAAAGAATTATGCTCCCACTCTTGCAAGAACGGACGAACATGGTCAGCTACCTAGCGAACCTTTGTAATTAAATACCGTCACTGTATGGGTAGATCTCATTGTGAAAAGACCTATTACTGGATAATTCATGGGTAGAGTCAAAGAATGTGAACTGTACAAGTTACTAATAACATTGATTAAATGAGGGAAAGGACTCCGGTGTATAGAGAGGACCTCACCGTTTAAGAAGCAACCATAGAAACGATGGAACCCACTATTTTTCCATTTTCCTTTACTATTTATTGATATTGATACTTTATACTATACTCAACTTAATTTACAATTTACTATTTTGTTGATACCTAGTATCAATACAATTTCTTATTTTGAGGTTAAACGCCTGGAAAAAATCGTGGTTGGGAAGGTCATAGTAGCAAAAGCCATTGGAATTTTTTTATACATCGGACGAATCCGTTTTGTTATTAATAGACCAGGAAAGGGGAAAAGAATGGCTGAAAGAAAATAAATCAATTAGTTATTCATCAAAGTTTAATTTGATTCAATGACCAGAATTAGACGCGGGTATATAGCTCGGAGACGTAGAACAAAAATTCGTTTATTTGCATCAACCTTTCGAGGGGCTCATTCAAGACTTACTCGAAGTACTATTCAACAGAAAATGAGAGCCTTGGTTTCTGCTCATCGGGATAGGGGCAGGCAAAAGAGAAATTTTCGTCGTTTGTGGATCACTCGGATAAATGCAGCAATTCGTGAGAGTGGGATATCCTATAGTTATAGTAGATCAATACATGATCTGTACAAGAGGCAGTTGCTACTTAATCGTAAAATACTTGCACAAATAGCCATATCAAATATGAATTGTCTTTACATGATTTCCAATAAGATCATTAAATAAGGGGATTGGAAGGAATACACCACCATAATGATTTAAACGGGGGCCCCCGGAGAATGAGCTCCGGGAAAGTACAGTAGAAATTAATAAAATAGTAAAAATGAATGAACACATTTCAATAACAAAAAGAATAAATCTTTTTTACTTTACGATTTTTTTCTTACGACGTGACAATCCAATATGGATTCTCTAATTTTTAGAACAAAAAATCAATCTGAGTTGGGGTTCGGATTGGAATTTTTATTCAATTGCAATTGAGGAATAGGCCTATCTATTTATTTCTAGTTCGAGGACCTGTAGTTCTAGGAGTCGACTCAGTTCTCTCAAATTGTTTCTCATTATTAAGAAAAGGTAACAAAGATAAAATACGAGCTTGTTTTATAGCAATAGTAATTAATCGTTGTTGTTTCAAAGTCAATCTATTCACTCGTCTAGATAATATTTTTCCTTGTTCACTAATAAATCGACTAATTAAACTCATGTTTCTATAATCAATTCGATCCCCCGACCCAATTGGGGGCAAACGCCTACGAAAAGATCGCTTGGATTTAAGAAAAAGTCGCTTGGATTTATCCATGGTTTATTCCTTATCTTTAAAATCCTATTTCTTAATTCTAATTTTGGATCCGACCGAAATAGGATTTGGTTGTTTTATTTTTATAGTTTATTTATATATATTATTATGTAATTATATGTAATTTTTTCCTGTTCCTTGAATGAAGGGGTTACACACGCATTACACTTTATCTATTTTTTTATCTCCCCATGAATCGTATGCTTGTAACAATGGGGGCAAAATTTTCTCAATTCCAATCGACTAGGCGTATTGTGTCGATTCTTTTGAGTAATATATCTGGAAATGCCCCGGGATTCCTTATTAATATCGTTTCGGACACAACTGTTACATTCCAAAATAACTCTTACTCTGATATCCTTACCCTTGGCCATGAACCTCCTTTTTTATTTTGGATTCACTCAACTCTTCCATTTTCGATCCGAAACGAAGAAGAAAAAGGAAGTTGCTGACTCGAAAACCTATTCTGAAATATTTCCTTTCAATCAATAGATAAATAATAAATAGATAAATAATAATAAGTAATACAATGATTTCTAACTATCAATTAGTTCTATTCTAATATCGGTATTTCATTTAATTATCTTGTATGCTTTTTGTTGTCCTCAACTCTTATTTCCTTTCCATTTCTGTTCTCCCTCTATTACTTCAGCTTGAACCCGAGTTTCATTGCGGACGAATCTCTTCTTTGATTCTTTCTCTTTCCTTCTTTTTTTATCCTAAAAAAAGGAGAGTAAAGAACAAAACAAAGAAAGGGGGGTTAGTCACAGATAATTTATTGTATCTCTAATCTTCTTCATCCCTAACTAGAATGAAAAAAAAGGGAATGTCAACGCATCTGGGAATAAACGATTGATCTCTATCAATAGACCTGCTAAAGACCCGAACCACAGAGTGCTTAACACGGGTGCCACGGAAAGATATGTTTTTAGATCTCGCATTGAAAATCCTCCTTTTTTATTGTAATACATATATGATCAGATATATATGTAGATAAGGATCACTTGTATTTGTACGCGGAATCCCTAACTAAAATGGGTATATATATAACGGCCCGGTAGACGATATTTTCCTTTCTTTACAACAGAAAAAGACGTCCACTTACTTTCTGAACATTACTGATACAAATTGATTTATATGTTGGGTTTAATTTATAATAATATATAGATATGTAATGTAGTATTATATGAGAATATGTTATATGAGACGAAAAAAAAAGAAAAGACAAGATAAATTGTATATCAATGGAGGAAATAACGATGTGGAAAACAAGACGGGGATTCTCTACAATGACACTGTAGTCCAATTGAAAGGGATGTAGCGCAGCTTGGTAGCGCGTTTGTTTTGGGTACAAAATGTCACGGGTTCAAATCCTGTCATCCCTATCTATTACTTCTCCTATGTGCAGTAATGAAGGATCAATTGAGATCAATGAAAATTGGACATACATAATCCTATATGATACTATATGCATGCAAGATATAGTGGGGTTAAAAATAGAATCCCTTTATTTACGGTCTTTTATATTGTGATAGGAAAGCGCTCTTAGTTCAGTTCGGTAGAACGTGGGTCTCCAAAACCCGATGTCGTAGGTTCAAATCCTACAGAGCGTGATTCTGTTCTTCTTGTTTCGAATTACAATGAAATAACTTTACTAACTTGAGCAACAACTCGAATTTGACCTCCTCCTTTCTTTAATCCGCAGGAGGTCAATCAAAAAAAGAGATGTTATTTAAAAAGAGATGTTACTTAATCAAAGGTCCAACTGATCGCCGCGTCTGTATTGCAAATATGCAGTTACGAATAATCCAGCCAAAGTAATAGGAATTAGGCCTAACACGATTCCAAATAGTAAAACTTCAATCATTTTAATTTGTTTGAAAGGGTAGGTAAAAGGGGGGAGGTAATATCTATCCCTAAATATTAATCCAAATCGCCCATGAATCTCAATAACCAAGAATTTACAATTTACATGGGAAGGAACTATGGACTACCTGGAATCTCACAAAAACATTTATTTTTATGAATTGTTCATTCAATCAATTTCAAATAAGTCGTATCTTGCTCAGACCAATAAATAGAGCTGAGGTTATAGTTAAAGCTGCCAGTAGAAAACCAAAATAACTAGTTATAGTAGGCATGAAGGAACTAAATGGGATATTTCTATTTATACATATGTTTATGAAACACTTACCTAAGTTTCTATTTTTGAGAAATATATACAAGATAAGAAAAAGACCAATTGAGAAAATCAGCCTCAATTGAAAGTTGAAAGCTTTTGATTTAATTTATCATTCATTTCATTATAGGCGTCACAAACAAAGATAGAGTGGCAAAAGGAAAGTAAAAAAAAAATATTGGTTCACCATCTTTGACATTTACCGATCCCATGATTCCGACTCAA